TAAATGTTGGTTGATCGTATATTTCATTATAGTTATATGATTCAGAGTATCATTTCCTATTTGATCCCTTTGAATTCCATATTCGAAGTTGCGATCGGATCTATTCATTAAAAAGAATCGATTAGATACATTTCTTATGTACCCATAGGTGCTATATTGGATTTGAATCAGATTTCGGATCAATCTATATTGATTGACTGCCTCCATTATGTTGTTGCTAGCAAATACCGCTGTTTTTAGTTTTGGATCTTCCAAATCATTCCCGCAGTAGATCCGGACCGATTTTTTTCTGATCCTTCGATAAAAAGATTCATTCTCTTCATAAAAAAGAGGAGGTAGAACCAATAAAGATTTCTTTTTCGATTCATCTCTGGAGTTGAATACCTCATTCAAGAATTTTTTTTGATCCAACCCGTAGGAATCAATAGAAAAGGCAAATCCCCTATGATACACCAGATCCGGCTCGGTTATTGATAGAGTGAATAGATCTGCCATTTCTTGAAATCTCTCTTCTGATTCAAAATCGTGGTGTAACGTGTATCCCCTTTTGTTCCGGTCATGGAATAGATGAAATAAATCAAAAAATGGATTTTTGTTCAAGAATGAAATCTTATTGGAACTGTCCATATCCGGTTCATCCTTCGGAACCATATCACATCCCGGATCTGATGAAATAGGATGAATTGAGACGGTATTTTGTAAATACATAATTATCTTGAATATATCAACCATTTCTTTATTTTCCAATCGCCTGGAAGGGACAAAAGAAACATCTTGTTTTTTCTTCAAAAATTTCTGATCTCTAGTGGACCTCTCAATAGGATTCGAACCCAGATGAAGTTCTGACCATCTGTCAGAGAAAAAAGAACGAATTGATCTTGTAGGATTCCCAAGAAATTCTTCGATTTCTTCCGGAAGCAGATGATTATTCATCTGCTTCTCACGTTCCGTGAATAGCCCGGACATTGAGGAAGATCCAAAAAGGCATTTCGGGAATCGATCTGATTCTATCTCTGTTCGTTCCGTTTGAAGAAAGGAAGGATCCCAAAGAATCGATCTTTCTTTTAGTTGCTGAATCTCTGTTTGATCGATCAATGTGGGATATTCTGAATCCTCATTTCTAATGGAATCGAAATGATCTATGGATTGATCAGAAGATCCTTTCAATTGGCTAGAATCCCTTACTTGAACGAAAATAGATCTTGTGGAATCATATTGAATATTTGACAATACATTCCGTACCTTGCTAAAAAACCGATCCTTGTTTACCAACCACACATTGTCTAACCAAATCAAATTCTCTCTCGATACGTTCCTCAAAAAATCCGATTCGTGCTGATTCTTCCCCCAACTAACGAAGAGATCTTGGCGGAATTGCCACATATGAAATTGAACACAATTTTGCAAAGAAATACCCCACTTGTTTCTCGAGAAGAGATGGGAAACATGCTCAATATCATTTGATTGAATAGTTGCCTCAGCTCCTTGTTGTTTGAAGAAACCCTCCCCTTCAATTGGTCTTTTTTCACGAAAAGCAGACATGAGATAACAAATCAAGTCTTTCCCTAAGATTTCGAATAGCTGTCCCAAATTCAAGTTGATTATGTTTCGCTTCTTCCTCGGAGAAAGACGATCAAACAATTCCCAATCATGGTCCTTGCGGATCGGATCATCCGTATAGGATAAAAAAAGAAACTCCAGATATTCGCTATCTTTCTCTTTGAATGAGATCTTAATTCCAGCTACGGTTTCATTAGATATCTTACAACTAGAATCCCTCTTTTTTCCGATCCGGTTCCTCCACCACCGCGAACTCCGGTTAGATTCAGGCATGATACACTTTTTATTTATTGGGAGAACCCAAGTACTCTCTTGCGGATCCATGAAACAACTCTCAGAAATCTTTTTCCCTTTTGGAAGATACAGGAACGAAACAATCAACCTATTGATATTGGAAGACCGAAAAGATTCTTCCAATGTCTCATTTCTGGGTCCAATGGAATTCATAGGTATAGGAAGAAGCCCCATCAAATAGAGATTTTTTCTTTCGACCATCTTTCGATTGTTAATACGAGATATAAGGACCGCTACTACAAGCAGTACTACACCTTTGATTACACCTTTGATCATGAAATATCGATTGCTTGTTGAACCCTGCGAATCACGTGAAAGTAGGGTACTCCAAATTCGGGGGTCAAAGAGTTTCATAAAGCGTTCTTGATGGAAAAAAATGTGTTTGATCCACGAATCTAAGAAATAGTAAGAATTCTTGATCTCTCTCAATTCGACGATCCAGAATTTGAATTGATGTCGTCTCATAAATCCCTCCTAAAGATTTTATTTAAACTAAAGATTTTATTTCAATTGGAATTTGGTTATTTACCATAATTTGGTTATTTACCGTATTATTTACGATATACTTATTTATACGATATACTTATTTATACGATATACTTATTTACGATATACTTATTTATACGATATACTTATTTACGATATA